GGGGATAGAGGGACTTGAACCCTCACGATTTATAAAGTCGACGGATTTTCCTTTTACTATAAATTTCTTTGTTGTCGATATTGACATGTAGAATGGGACTCTATCTTTACTCTCGTCCAATTAATCAGCAGACTCTGGGGTGAATGATCTGATCAATGAATATTCGATCCTCTCGTCAACTTGGAATCGATTCAAATCAAAGCAATTTTTTTTTTTTTTTTTATTATTATTTGAATTATTAATTATTTAATTTTTCATATAAATAGAATAAAATACAGATTCGAGTCGGTTGTCATTAATCATTTGAGATAGTATTTCAGTACGTATGCCTATGTATTATGTTTATAGGGTTATACTTTACTTTAACTTTCTTTTTTCTGGAATTTTAACTTTAACAGAAGGATTCCTTTACTTGACTAATGCAACGCAGTCAACTCTATTTGTTAGAACAACTTCCATTGAGTCTCTGCACCTATCCTTTTGTATTCTTATTCTGTCTTTATGAACCTTTGTTTGTTTTTTTGTTTGTTTTCGAAAAATAGGATTTGGCTCAGGATTGCCCCTTTTTTTTTCCGGGGTTTCTCTGAATTTGAAAGTTATCACTTAGTAAGTTTCCATACCAAGGCTCAATCCAATTAAGTCCGTAGCGTCTACCAATTTCGCCATATCCCCTCTTTGTTTTGTGTTTTGAGATTCAGATCTTATTATTATGTTATTATGTCATTATGTCATTCCCTTTTTTCTTTCATTTCTATTCTACTGGAACTGTTAAAGTCATTAGATACCGATTCCTATATTCCTAGAAAAGTGTTTCCTCTATATTTTAATATTTTATTTGATTTCTTGTCTAGCCTCTTTCATATCTATTTTGGACCCCTATTTGGTCTAATCAGAAATCATTCTATCATTTCTGTATCCGCAATTCAATATAGATGCATATATACCACATTTATTCTATATGTTTTTCTTCGAATCATTTTTCTTGTGCAATTTTGAATACTCGAACGGTCAATTCTTTTATTTTTTTTTATATTCAATTCATTTTTCTATATTCATTTAATTTAATTATGAATTACTACGAATGAAAAGTGAATAGCTAAGGTTCCAGTAGTTTACTAAATTCCTGTGCATGTACAATTTCTGTTATGTGAGCCCGCTTAGCTCAGAGGTTAGAGCATCGCATTTGTAATGCGATGGTCATCGGTTCGATTCCGATAGCTGGCTTTTTTTTTTCTATTTTTTTTTTTTTCTATATTCTATATACATTCTTTGTGTATATACAATAAGGTCCGGATATTGATAGAATCCATCTCATTTGTAGTATATCAGTATTTTTTGTAGTATAATACTTCAGTAGATTTTGCCTCATTTATCATATTTATCCTTTAGTTCAGTTTTAATTTAGGTTTATGAAATTTCAATAAAATAAAGAAAATAAGGAGTCTTTATGTCACGTTACCGAGGGCCTCGTTTCAAAAAAATACGCCGTCTGGGGGCTTTACCGGGACTAACTAGTAAAAGGCCTAGAGCCGGGAGCGATCTTAGAAATCAATCGCGCGCCGGTAAAAAATCTCAATATCGTATTCGTTTAGAAGAAAAACAAAAATTGCGTTTTCATTATGGTCTTACAGAACGACAATTGCTTAAATACGTTCGTATCGCCGCAAAAGCCAAAGGGTCAACAGGTCAGGTTTTACTACAATTACTTGAAATGCGTTTGGATAACATCCTTTTTCGATTAGGTATGGCGTCAACTATTCCTCGAGCCCGCCAATTAGTTAACCATAGACATATTTTAGTTAATGGTCGTACAGTAGATATACCAAGTTATCGCTGCAAACCCCGAGATATTATTACAGCGAAGGATGAACAAAAATCTAGAGTTATGATTCAAAATTCTCTTGATTCATTCCCCCAGGAGGAATTGCCAAAACATTTGACTCTTCACCCATTCCAATATAAAGGATTGGTCAATCACATAATAGATAGTAAATGGATTGGCTTGAAAATAAATGAATTGTTAGTTGTAGAATATTATTCTCGTCAGACTTAAACCTAACTAAAATAACAAGGGTTCGAACAATTTTCTCCCCTGTCGCCTAAATAAAGAGACCAAAGGTATGGGTTTGCTTGGGGGATTTTTCTCCCATTGATATATCCTAGAATGATAGGGGCATTTTCATTCCTTGTCCACTCGTATTTTCTGTTCCACAGAAATTAGGAATAGAGAATCTATATCAAAGAAAGATCGAACTCTTGGAATAAAGGTATCCATTGTTATGTGATTTGATATATTGCGGTCAATAGCATTTCAGTAACATTGATAAATTAGGTGAAGGTGCGGAAAGAGAGGGATTCGAACCCTCGGTAAACAAAAGCCTACATAGCAGTTCCAATGCTACGCCTTCAACCACTCGGCCATCTCTCCTACATAATGATTAGGATAATGATTATGGCCCCGAAAGCGAGTGAATCGCGAGTCAATCCCGATTTGAGAATG